ACTAAGAGACATTTTAGTATTTCTATTTAGTCATTCGAAGTTCTCTTTTATTAGTTTTAATTGCTGAAAAGAAATATATTTTTTATTTTATCTCTATATTGTTTATCCCTACGAAATACTAGACGAAATAGAACGATTTTAGAAGGGATATAATGAAATTTTGTGATTGGGTTCTTCCTAGAGAAACGATTCGTTTTATTTGACTGATCGATACAACAAACAATTAATTATAACAAATATATGATTATAAGAAATATAAAAATTCTAAACTTAAATTAAATAAATAATATTAAATTAAATATAAATAATATTTATAGTAATTAATAAAATAAAAAAAAGATATTATTATTCGAAACGCCTTGTGATCTTCAACCAATTCTGCGCTTCAATATAATTACCGGGAGTAAGCGCTAGAGCTTGTTTCCAATATTCGGCAGCTTGATCGAACCAAGCTTCCGCAATTTCAGAATCTCCTTGTCGAATGGCCTGTTCTCCCCGGTCGGAATAGGTGGGTAAATTCCTTCCCTTAGAACCGTACTTGAGAGTTTCCGACCTCATACGGCTCAGCCGTCAAGTTCTTTTGGCGTCCCTTTTTTAATCTACCATATCTAATTGAATGAGATTTATCGTGGATCCGTGGATCTATCCCATTTTTTTCTCTCGAGTTAACCAAAAGAAAAAGAGGTTATGGTTATAAGTTTCAAACTTGAGTTTTACTTACTAATTTAATCAGTTTTCTCTTTTCTCCCACCTTCATAAAGTGCATAGGCATCTCCACTATTATTAGAGTTTTCTAAAAAGGTAACTATCTCGGTTTCATATATGAATTTCTATAGAATCTGTGAAAAAGACTTTCCTTTATAAGAAGGAAAAGGCTTACTATCTTTGGGATCTGATGCTACACCGCTGCTCAATACCTTAGGGGATCAACTCTATTACATAAGTTGATTCCTAACTTTTATCTCATATCATGACATAAATAAGCAGTCCGTATTATCGGCCCAAAACCTCGCGAATTGATCTTTACGGCGCTTTCTCTATCAATTAGATCCTTTATCCATAGAATTATTTAGGCATACCTATTTCTTCATATTCATATCTCAAATTCTATGAAGTTTATTTCTTTGCTACAGCTGATAAAAATCGTTGTTTTGGACGATACATATGTAGAAAGCCTATTTTTTCTAGTAATTATTAATAGATTTGCTCTTTTATTCCCTTTTTATTTCTATAGTGGAGATAGTCGCACGTAATGACAGATCACGGCCATATTATTAAAAGCTTGTGGTAAGAATGGGTTTCGCTCTAGTGCACGAAAATAATATTCCAAAGCTTTCGTATGTTCTCCGTTTCGTGTGTGGATAAGGCCTATGTTATAGAGTATATAACTTCGATCATAGGGATCAATTTCTAGTCGCATAGCTTCATAATAATTCTGTAAAGCTTCTGCATAATTTCCTTCGGATTGAGCGGACATCCGTTACGGTCGTCATTCGATTTAAAGAATCTCCGTTTCAGAACCGTACATGAGATTTTCATCTCATACGGCTCCTCCTTTATGTACATAATCAGAATAATACATGGAATCAAAAAAGATTTAAATATTCTCATTATAAACTGAGCAGGGCTGGTGTTTTTACAAAAAATCTCTAGCCAACCTTCTTGTAAAAGATCTTTCCTTAACATCTAGTATGTTGGTACTAGATAAAAAAAGTGACTCCAGTAATTTCTTTGTCTTAAACGCATCTTAATTTTCAGGAATAAGTCACTTCAACAGTCTTCGATGGTTATACGGGTATCCAAAACACAAACTAGATGGATGTTTGTTGTCCCAACCATTCTTCTTAGTCCCGATCCTGATAAGGAAAAGGGATAATTTATAACAAAGTTTTCGTGTTGTTGATTCCTAGGAGTAGTGCCTCTTCCTCTATGCCTCCTATTGGTACTAATGGAGTGAGTTTGACTTAACCCATACCATAGGTATAACCTTTCGCTCAATACTCTAGAATCGACAATTGAAGCATTTGAGGTTGCATTAATCGGGGATACACGACAGAAGGGCTCGTTTTATTTACAAACTTCACCTTCAACAAGCGTAGATTTATTTCAATAATTTTTTTTCTTTCTATCCCGAATAATAATGTGTCTTCCTCCTAAGAAGACTAAGAGTGGTAAAAAATAAAAAAATATATATATATATATAAATAAAATAAATAACTAAATTAAATTATAAAATAAATAAATAAAAAATATAATAATCAAATCGCACCATCTCTGTAATAGGCAAATGCCTCTTTCTCGCCCAAAGTTGTCGGAATTATTCGTAATAAGATATTGGCTACAATTGAAAAGGTCTTATCAATAAAATTTCCATTTATTCGAGATCTAGACATAGGCAGAAAATCATTCTATAATTTCTTTTAATTACCTTTTGTGAGAAAATAATCCCACAAACAACGGAATTTTATAATACGAAATAACATAAAAACACACTCAGTAAAATTAAACTTCGACTAAAATTGTTTCTTTTTGACAGGAATCAAAATCAATAAAAACTAAGAAATATTTGAAGCCGATTGGATTTCATCCAAATGTAAATTCCATTTTACATTTAAATATAGTATATATAAGAATATAGGAAACTATTCTGATTTCATCAAAGTTGAAGAATGAACGAATTTATATCCTAATCTGTAGGATAATTCGAAAAGTTTTGATTGAATTATGATCCAAAGAGGAAAAAGAATCGAATAATCGTTCTATGATGGATGAAAATAGAATAACCGCCCGTTTTGTGTTGTGTATATAACGGATATACGCTATACAATCAAATATAAAGATTCCTGGGGCGTTTCATGAATTTGGAATAAATCTATGGGGTAAGGGGTTATTGTTGAAAGATCTAAAATTGGAAAGTCATTTTAGAATTTTTATGAAAATAGAATAAGAGTCTAAACTAAATATAATCATGATCTAAAGGTAGCCATTAAACATAGTCTAAAAAAATGGATCAATCGGTGGAGTCGTTCCAATTCAGGGATTTAATTCGGTATAAATATTCAAAAATAAAGTCGGGAGTGCCTTCTTTGTAAACATGAATAGATACCTTATATTTATTGGTTTAAATATTTTGTCTCACAAAATTATTTTTATCCCCCGCCAGCCTCGAATAAGGGTTTGGCAGCGTTTTTCTTTTATAGTTAAAATAGAGTGTACGCACCTATCCAAAAACCTAAATATGAATCACTATTCATTCGGTTTATGAACCATAATCATTATGCAGGAGAGATGGCCGAGTGGTTGAAGGCGTAGCATTGGAACTGCTATGTAGGCTTTTGTTTACCGAGGGTTCGAATCCCTCTCTTTCCGTACCCTTCAACCTAAACCTAATTCACCAATGTTATTGATCGCAATATATCAAATACCAATGCATACCATTATTCCAACAGTTATACATATGGCTTCTCTATTCCTAATCCTAATTTCTGTGGTATGGATTATACTGGAAAGAATGGACAAGGAATGAAGATCTCCCTATCAATCTATGATACATGAGTGGGAAAAAATCCCCGGATAAAACGCCTTCCTGAGGGTCTCTTTATATCGGTGAAAGGAAGGGCAAAATTGTCCGAATCCTTCTTATTTTAGTTGTGTTTAAGTCTGACGAGAATAATATTCTACAACTAGCAATTCATTTATTTTCAAACCGACGCATTTACTATCTATTATTTGATTGACTGATCCTTTATATTGGAATGGGTGAAGAGTCAAATGTTTTGGCAATTCCTCACGGGAGGATGAATCAAGATAATTTTGAACCAGAGACTTAGATTTTTGTTCATCTCTCACTGTAATAATATCTCGGGGTTTGCATCGATAACTTGGTATATCTACTATACGACCATTAACTAAAATATGTCTATGATTAACCAATTGCCGGGCTTGAGGAATAGTTGAAGCCATACCTAATCGAAAAAGGATGTTATCCAACCGCATTTCAAGTAATTGTAGTAAAACTTGACCTGTTGACCCTTTTGCTTTTCCGGCTATACGAACGTATTTAAGTAATTGTTGTTCTGTAAGACCATAATGAAAGCGCAATTTTTGTTTTTCTTCTAAACGAATACGATATTGAGATTTTTTACCGGGGCGTAATTGATTTCTAAGATCACTTCCAGCTCTAGGTTTTTTACTAGTTAATCCCGGTAAAGCCCCCAAACGACGTATTTTTTTGAAACGAGGCCCTCTGTAACGCGACATAAAGACTCCTTATAAAGTTTCATAAACCTAAATGAAATTAAACTAAACTAAATGATAAATAGAAAAATGAAAAATATAATTAAAATTAAAAATAATAAATTAATCAAAATTTATTGAAGTATTGTATTCCAAAGAAAAATTCGAAAGAATAATTAGATAAATTGTATATCAATATCCGGGCCTTAACTTAATATATTATATATATATATTATATAATATATCGTATTAAAATTAATATAAAATTAATAGAAAATAGAAAATTTTTTTTAAGTTTAAGGGTTCTTTTCTTGATTGATTTGGTCTACATAGATCAAACTCCTCCAATTTTTTTTAATAATTGGAAGTTCTTATGAGATAATAGATCAGTGCCCTTTGGGAAAGGGGGAAGAAGCCTTTTCAATTTCTTTGATTTCATATTATCAACTATGCAAAAAAAAAAATCAAACATATGGAAAAAGCCAGCTATCGGAGTCGAACCGATGACCCTCGCATTACAAATGCGATGCTCTAACCTCTGAGCTAAGCGGGCTCGCATAACATAAATTGGACACACATAGGAATTTAGTAAACTACTGGAATCTTAAATCTTAGCTATTAACTGTTCACTCTTAACTCTTCACAATTACTATGAATCTAGAATAATTTCTATTAATATAAAAACTATATAATAGAATTTCAAATAACTAATAAAATATTTGAATATTATAGAACATAACAATTAATATACCGATTAATATATTAATTAATATATTAATATAGCAATATATAATTTTGATCTATTTATCATAGCAAATACATGATTATCAATAATCAATATCTTAATTAGCTTAATTTAGTTAATTAGATAGTAAGATTCTTTTTGATTTTTGAATTTAAATGATATTTGAAATTCAAAATTCTTTTTTTTTTTTACTAATCTAATTCTATTGTCTATTTCTTTAATATTAAAATATTTTATTAGTTATTTTAATACTATTAAATTAGTATATAAACTAAACTATTAATTTTATTATATTACATTAAATATTTTCATTTTCTATCTTATCTATTTAGAATTTTAAAGAGAATCTAGTAATTAAATTACTATAAACTTACTAATTAAAGTAGAATCTTATTCTAGTATTCGATATATATAGAATATAATTAATACATATTAATTACATTAATTAATATTTTAATATTTTACATTATAATATTCGAAATAATTTCATTCTAAATTTAATTATTCAAAAAAAAAAAGGAATTAATTATTAGTTATAGCCATTAGATTCGTTATAGTTATTAATATTATATTCACTTATTTGTTATTTTTAGTTAGCAAAGATAAGAGCTAAGACGAAAACAAAAGAATCGACCGTTCAAGTATTCAAGATTGTACGCTAAAAACGATATAAATAGGGAAATATATGTAAAATATATATTAAGCAGAATTATAATATAGGTGTAAGAATACTATACATTTATATATAATAATATAGTATTAAGTATACTATATATGTGATATGTATCCATCTAGATTATATATTGATTTGTGGATAGAGAAATAATAGACTCTTTTCTAATTGTATCAAATATGAGTTTCCGAGAGAGATGAAAGAAGATAGACAAGAAATCCAAATATAAGAAAACAGTTTTCAATATGCGAATCGCTATCTAATGAATTCAACAGTTCCATCATATCATAATATAAATGAAATAAAAAGGAAAAAGGTATCATAATGAAATCCTAATCACAAACCAAAAGGGGGGATATGGCGAAATTGGTAGACGCTACGGACTTAATTGAATTGAGCGTTGGTATGGAAACCTACCAAGTGATAACTTTCAAATTCAGAGAAACCCTGGAATTAAAAATGGGCAATCCTGAGCCAAATCCGGTTTTCTGAAAACAAACAAGGGTTCAGAAGGCGATAATAAAAAAGGATAGGTGCAGAGACTCAATGGAAGCTGTTCTAACAAATGGAGTTGGCTGCGGTGCGTTAGTAAAGGAATCACTCCAGAAAGGATGAAGAATAAACCTATATACGTATACGTACTGAAATAGTATCTTCAAATGATTAATGACAACCCAAATCCGTATTTCTTTTAATTTTCATGAAAAATTAAAGAATTATTGTAAATCAATTATTAAGTTGAAAAAAGAATTAAATATTCATTAATCAAATCATTTACTCCATCAAAATCTGATAGATCTTTTGAAGAATGGATTAATCGGACGAGAATAAAGATAGAGTCCCATTTTACATGTCAATATCGACAACAATGAAATTTATAGTAAGAGGAAAATCCGTCGACTTTAAAAATCGTGAGGGTTCAAGTCCCTCTATCCCCAAAAAGGCCCATTTGATTCCCTAATTATTTATCCTACCTTCTCATTTCGTTAGCGGTTCAAAATTCGTTATCTTTCTCGTTCATTCTAATTTTACAAACGTATCTGAGCGAAAATCTTTTTCTTATCACAAGCCCTGTGATCTATATGAAAGACGTACAAATGAACATCTTTGAGAAAGGAATCCAAATGTTAAATTTGAATAATTAAAAATTCATTTTATTACTCGTACTGTACTGAAACTTACAAAGTCTGTTTTTGAAGATCCAAGAAATTCCAACAAGGCCTGGATAAGACTTTGCAATTCCCCTTTCGTCTTTTTAATTGACATAGACCCAAGTCCTATATTAAAATGAGGATGGTGCGTAAGGGATGGTCGGGATAGCTCAGCTGGTAGAGCAGAGGACTGAAAATCCTCGTGTCACCAGTTCAAATCTGGTTCCTGGCACATGAGCAATTTGTATGAGTATCTATTCTACAAATTAATTGATATGAGTCGCCATGCATATTCATTAATATAGTATAAAGCATGATACATATTTATCCATCTAAATATCTGGGGATGTACTCCTTTTATTTTATAGAATAAAATAGTTAAAGATGAGTAAAGAGCATATGTATATACTCTTTTTGATATGTATAAGATAAAGTATGTAAAAGAAAATATTAATACTTCAGACATATTACAAAAGGTAAATTGGTTGGTTGAAAAACCTAAAAGTCTAGTCTAGGGGAGTTGAGGGGTGCGAATAGCCAAGATTCATCTCCGATACAGTACAAATAGAATCTGATCCCCTTATCATTTCTTTCTATTTTCTTTTCATATTTTATTTCTTTATTTCCTCCTATGTGACTTTCTGGAGCCCATCTAAATGACGTGCGCGGTACATAGTTCGACATCATGAACTCTT